ATCATAAAAATCTTGAATCCCTTAATCTTAATTAAGAAATTAAAATTGGGAACTGAATTCATTATATGATCTATTGTATCTCTTCTCGAAGATGGCATGCCGCTACTCGGACTCGAACCGAGATGCTTTAGCACTGCTTCCTAAGAGCAGCGTGTCTACCGATTTCACCATAGCGGCTTGCTCGAACTCATAATAGCCTATTCATATTCAATCGTCGAGATTGGAGGAGTAAATTCAATGCAATGTTTTTTAGGAAAGATTTAAACTGATAAATCCAAATTCATTCAAATAGGGATTTGAAGGTTCATTATTTTCATTTAGGGTGTCAGTTTATTAAATTAATTTAAGACTTTCGTGTAGGTTATGCTTTCCTGAGATTGAACTCTTGTAACTAGATAATTCTACCGCGATCGAACTCAAAAAAATGCATTTTTACAAAATAGACCCCATTTTGTTTGAATTATTTTAAAATGACACATTTTTCGTACACAATATCCTAACTAAGCTAACGGCTTTTTTGATTGGGTTGAAAGCGAAAGATATATGGGAGATCTATCTAATAATTTAGAGAAAGGAAATTAAGAAGTCCGAAAGTTACACAAAAAGTTTTAAAAATGGAATCAATTAGTATCAACAATTCATTAATTTTAACTTAGCTAAAGATTTTCTATTTGCTCTTCTATAGATATGATATAGAGAGAAAAAAGAATTTTCTTATTTATTATTGGAATTGTAACAAATAGTTCGATGGGGAAAATAAAACTCCCCACCTTGGAAATGAAAAAACATACTAAAAGAGGGTTAAAACCTCCTGTCTTTATTCTTTTTTCAAACAAAAAAAGTATTAGTTGTAGAATTCATTAAACAGAAGAATTCTTATTCCTATATCATAGGAGAAAAGAAAGGTCCATTTCATATTGATTAGCCCAACAATAATAACAATAGGTAATGTAAATTGTTCATTTTTAATTATGAAATGGACCTTTTTTTCGAGTCAAATCAATTCAGATTATTCCAACGTTTTATTACTTATTTGTTTGTCGCACAAAAAAACTTTTTGAATTTCCGGTCAAAAGAGATTTCCCTAACGAAAAAGCTTTTAACGCTGCCCAATATCCCTTCCGTTTCCAAATATTTTTACGAATACGCTTTTTTGATATAGAAGTACGTTTTTTTGGAACTGCCATTTAAAAATGAAGAGGTTACTCATTATTATAGTTGGATGTGAAAGACATCTATTGTTCAAAACGAATTGTTCTTTTTATTCTCTAGATAATATTATTTTCATATAAATGTAGATAGGTGAAAGATATGTGAAAATTGCATAAAATATTACTAGAAGAAGAGGATATATGATTTTTTTTTCAAAAAGAAAATGGTTTTTCTAGTCCATACAATATTCGTAAGAAAGAAAAATTTGTATTGATTGATATTGATACTTTTATTTCTCTTTCTTATTCAAATCTATAGAATATGCCGTGCCCTAGCAATTAAATTGGTTGAACTCTATAACATAAAGAATCAAAAAGACCCTACATTTCTATTTCTGCCTATTTTCGTCGTTCTACATTTAATTTACATGTACTAAAATACATCGAAAGGGTTAAGAACCCCACCCTTGTTGCTTACTGAAAAACTTTAATCTTTAATGTTTTTTATTTTATTAGACTGGAAATAAATCAATCAATTCCATAATGAACTAGTTCATTATTTTGAATAAACTAACTAAAATAGCGAGTTCTTATTTCATTAGGCCAGGTTAGTGATCTTAGTTAATCTAATCCTATGATTCATATTAGTATTTTTAGTGTAATTCTTTATACTTGCTCTATGACTAGAAATTTTTTAATAATCATTGAATTTTTCATTTTCGGTATCTTCATAAATATATTAGTGACTAACTAAGTATTCACGTTTTACGAGTACTTTAGTTATATCATTTGACCAATTGTAACTTCTTGATTTGAATAGTTGAAGTATTTAAGAAAGACTCACAATAAACAATAAGTAAGAATATAAAATTAGAAAATTCTATTTAAGTTAGTACATATCTTGATTTTTTTATTGACTCCTTTCAAAAGAGATAAGATCCGGTGAATCGGAAACACTTAATTAAGAATAAAAAACCTTTTATTTTTTATGGAACAGACATATCAATATGCATGGATAATACCCTTCGTTCCACTTCCAGTTCCTATGTTAATAGGGGTGGGACTTCTTCTTTTTCCCACGGCAACAAAAAATCTTCGTCGTATGTGGTCCTTTCATAGTATTTTATTGTTAAGTATAGTCATGATTTTTTCGATTGATCTGTCTATTCAGCAAATAAATAGCAGTTCTATCTATCAATATGTATGGTCTTGGATCATCACTAATGATTTTTCTTTAGAATTCGGCTACTTAATTGATCCACTTACTTCTATTATGTCAATATTAATCACTACTGTTGGAATTATGGTTCTTATTTATAGTGATAATTATATGTCTCATGATCAAGGAT